GCTTAATCTTTTCTAATTATACTAGAAATCGTATAAGAACTTGTTATAATTGGATTTATTGGATTGTTTCATCAACGGTGTTGGGTCAGAATAACTTTTTGACTCTGCGCCAGTGATTCCCCTATTATTTATTAGTGAACAATAATTGAATAATTCCTTCATAGAGATAGAGGACATAATTCACATGGATATAGTAAATCTCGCTTGGGCTGCTTTAATGGTAGTCTTTACGTTTTCCCTTTCACTAGTAGTATGGGGAAGGAGTGGACTCTAGAAGTACTACTAATTGAGTTTAGGAACTAAACAGTATCACTTTTTTTTATAGATCGTTCGGCAAAGTTTTTTTTTTATTTAAAATTTCACTATTTCAATTTAAAATTTTATTTTTAAATTGAAATAGAAATGAAAAATATCTTCATTTCGAAATTCTCTTGGATTTTAGTTGAGTAATGTATTCTATGAATAATAAATATATATGAAGAATACTCTTTCAATCAAAGAAATATTTCAATTATTTCCGTGTTCGTATTTTGAAAGTAAAAAAAGTAAAAGGAATACAAATGGTAGGAAATTTATTCCAACTGAATTCTTCATAAATTTTCTATTTCGATGAACTGACTCTTACCAAAGTTAGATATGGACCATGAGGAAGAACGGAACTTTTTTTTTTATTTTGTTTACCTCTTTACTGTTCAAAGATCAAAGAGAAAAAAATTCGGTTATTCCATTACGTGGATACACATTGGGAAACAACATAGTAGTTGTCCAACGAGATACTGCACATCCTAAAATATTGTCTTGGGCGAGTCACATATTGCGCCGCTTGTTTTAGTTTTACTATTTTAGAAATTTTATTTATGTTTTGCTTGTTTTATTGAACCCATTTCATATCATGGTTCAAACGTTAAAAGTCGACGGGTTTTACTAATCCTTTTCGAAATCCGAAGAAGTTCCCATGGATCATTTGTCAACTCCTCAATCAATGACTTCTTCGTCGGGAATGCTAACTAAAAGATTATTTTATTATACCCATCGAAGAAGTCATTGATTCTTTCGATCGGGATTCATATTGAAAATAATCAGAAATCTAGGAATTCTAATCGTAAAAGTAGCTTTCGATTATTTCAAATTAATTTAATTGAAATCAACACAAATTAAATATTGAAATCAACACAAATTAAATACAAATAGATAAAGCAAAGAAATAGAATTGGGATACTATAATAATATACATTATCACTATATATATTATATATACGTAATTAAATAGATTTCTATATATATAGAAAAGGAATATGATGATACTATTGTAGATTGATCTATATTAATCTATATTAAATTAACCCGCATTACAATACAACTTTATACACTACAATACCAATACTAGATAGTATGGTAGAAAGAAATATCTGAATCTTTCTACCATACTATTGTATCTCATAGAATACGACTGATTCTAGTCTGCCCATTTCATTTAAGACGCGAAATTTTTATCCTTTTCTTCTCTGCAATTATTGATAAGAAATAAAAAATCAAGTTTAATTCAAATTAATCACCTTGGCTGACTGTTTTTACGTATATTATAAGTAAAAAAGCAGTAGGAACTAGAATAAACAGTGCAGTAGCAATAAATGCGAGAATATTTACTTCCATAATCTCATTGTTTAATTTTTCTTTAATTCGCAATAACTCGGGAGTTAATCCCATAGAGATAATAAATCTTTCGCCTGTAAATTCAATGGGATGCATTACATCTCGATGATATCGAATCGGATCAATATCATGAATAACAATATCGGAGCTATCAAATCGATTCATCGTCAAGAATTGAATAGTATAACATAGGACGATCTTTTATCCATACTGAACTCAAAATTTGATTCCCGATACAATCAATAATTTCTTTATTTAGTTATCATTCTTTTCCATTCTTTCTTTTCTATAACCTACCGCCCTCTTTGTACAATCATCTGATGAAGTATCATCTAACCGCCTTTCCACTTACCATTGGTTCTAAACAAACCCCAACAAACAATAGAAGCTCAATGAAAAAAAAGGAAGGAGCTAAGTTATAAACTCCTTTTTTTAATGATCCAATCTTCTTGGAAAACAAAAGAAGTATGATAAAGACGAGTACAAATTCCGGTATAAAAAAATCGAATATTCCATCAAATTAACTATTTTTTTATATATTTATATATAAATATATAAATTTAAAAAGTTTGTTCTTTCAAGGAAAAACCCTTATAAAAAAAAAAATTCATTACCTCGCTAATAAAAAAGTGATCCTTGTTTGATCTTTATTTTTTGAATATCCTCTTTCATTGGATTAGTAATGGGACGCATATATCAAAAGCTCAATGCGAAATTTGAATGAGATAGATTATTTCAAATTAGTAAAATTTGAAATTGAGGTTACACAAAATAGGGCCCGAAAAGGATATACTTTTATTTTAATCTTAAAAAAAAAGTATTCTATACTATTCTATACACAGTAACTATGTTCAATTTTTTTTATATTGTACAAATTCCATTTATGTATGTACTCCCGGAAAACATACAATACTCTACTCTATTTCATATTTCACAGATCGGGAGTAATTGAAAAAGCCAGACCCAGTACAGTACGGTACGGTATCCCGTGGAATCCTGAATCTGATGCTAATAATATAATAATTGTACTAATCCACATATGCCTCTCTCCCATCAATCGAATCGGTACTAGTCGAAGAAATGGAAATTCCCCCATTTGGTTGATGATAAATGTGAAACGAAAAAGAAAAAAAGAAGAGGGATCACTGTTGGGAATGAAATTATGTTATTTGGACTTCTTTTCACAAAAAATAGAGAGATGAATTGATATAGTTTTTTATTGGATTTGGATTCGTCGGGACTGACGGGGCTCGAACCCGCAGCTTCCGCCTTGACAGGGCGGTGCTCTGACCAATTGAACTACAATCCCAAGTAAATACCATAATAAAATAAAGTATACATATTTTTATGATTTCATTCTAACCCTTTCAATTTCGATTAGAATTGGCGTGTTGTAACAGAGCTGCGAGTGTGATATATCGATACCCATATGTATATGTATATGTACTTTAGTGAGAGCAGCCGGTATTACTAGTAATCCTTTCGTTATTGCCAAATCAATTGGATAATCACTCGTTCAATCAAAAAAGTTTTTTTTTATTTACTCTTTTCCTTAAACTTTACTTTATAGTTACGGATCCTGATATGAATCTAGATCATTAGCAAGATCAGAATTTCTTGTAAAAAGAGAGTAAATAAATAGTGGTATAGATATATCATAAAATGGATTTCTTCCGTATTGGGATTGGGGGATCGGGCATTTCTGGAGAGCAACAAATGGGTTATATTATATCATTTCATGGCGGATCGGCAAATTATTGGGCCGAGCTGGATTTGAACCAGCGTAGACATATTGCCAACGAATTTACAGTCCGTCCCCATTAACCGCTCGGGCATCGACCCAGGAAGAATCAATTCCAGGCTTATTGATAATCCACGATCAACTTCCTTTCGTAGTACCCTACCCCCAGGGGAAGTCGAATCCCCGCTGCCTCCTTGAAAGAGAGATGTCCTGAACCGCTAGACGATGGGGGCAGACTTGCACGACCGCCATCATACTATGTTCATAGTATGAATAGTTTTTTAAAATTGTCAATATAATGGAATGGTATGACTCGATACGAAGGATCTTTCCGTCTTTCACGATTCTTTCTATACAATTTTTTTCGATAAAAGTTTGGTTCAAAGGCCACGCCGAATCTCTTTATCCGAATCTCTTTATCAATGATTCAATGAAATATCTTGGATCTATGTTAAATTAGTGGATACATGTATCACTCAAATGAATTTAGTTATGATGTCAATTAGGATAGTCTTGGATGTCAATTAGGATAGTCTTGAAACAATTCATTGTATTGATATTTATCAAATCCAATATCAATAAACCGTTTTATTTTACCTATATTATATACTCTATATTAAATTATATTAAATTATTTAATTTACTTTTACTGGATAAAGAAAATTTTTCATTCCTGAATGAACCCTTATACTTATTATAAGATATATCTATGTACATCTATTATAATAAGTATATATACTAAACTCATAGTGTCTTTATTCAGGAATTGGATCAAACAAGCCCTTTTAACTCAGTGGTAGAGTAACGCCATGGTAAGGCGTAAGTCATCGGTTCAAATCCGATAAGGGGCTTTGATTTTTTCATAAATCATAAAACTCCGGCAGTAGTATTCATATTTGAAGTGCGAATAAAGATATTGTTGATCTTTGTAATAAAGTAATAAAAAAAAAAGTAACAAACCGTATAATTTAATATTTTAATATATAATCAAAATTATAACATTATAATTAATTATAGTATGGTTATAAATTTGCTATTTTAATAAATTAAATATATTATTAAATAAATTAAATATATTATTAATTATTAAATAAATAATATAATTTATAATTATTATAAATATTATATTAAATATTATAATGAATGTAAGGATAAGTCGTCTCGTTAAATCTTCAAATATTACTATTCCTTTCCTATTTTCCATTATTCCAATTAAATCGATTAGAAATCAACAAAATAAAAAGTAAGTGGACCTAACCCATTGCATCATAATTATATCCACTATTCTGATATTAAAATTCGATAGAGATGAAATTGGATCTTTTTTTTCTTTGGACTACGCGGGAATCTGTCGATATATCCGATTTAATCTTCTTGTTCCTAGACGTTCTATAGGAATAAATTAGGAATGAATAAATTACTATTCCCTTCCTTTACCGGGAAACATTTATTCCAAGTCACAACATACGAGCCATTTTAAATATCTTTCTTTGATTCCAATTCCAGAACACAAGATCCGTTTTATTAGTTATATCTTATATATCTATTTATATATCTAGCAAATCGCTATTTCATGTACTAAATATTTCCATCCATATTGATACAT